GGCGCTGAGGACACCCCCGAAGAGCGGGGGATTTCGTGACATTTCTGATTGGCTGTCTTGTGTTTCTAATAAGTTGTTTAATAGTTGGCATGCTGAATCATATACATAATGTACTGGTTTAGATCGATCCTAACCGGATGATTATGAATTACCCCCATTTTATTTAATTTAATGAAAATGAAACCCGGTAAGAAGATCTCAAATCACGGATTTGCACGAAATCCTTTCTTTTTTCATTGAACCGCTACAAGATCAACAATTCCATGAGTTTGGGCTTCTGTTGCTGACATAAAAACATCCCTTTCCAGGTCTTCGGATACAACCCATAAGGGTTTGCCCGTTCTTTGTACATAAACCTTTGTGATGATTTCGCGCAGTTTCAGTAGTTCTTCCGCTTCCATGACAAATTCTCCGGCTTGTGCCTCATAAAAAGCGGCAGCCGGTTGATGGATCATTACCCTGATGATATAACATAATAAATGATTTCTCTATCTCGTATGATGAGTCGAAGAGAAGAGATAAAGAATAACAAGAAAAAAAGATAGAATTGAACAACCGTACAGGCATCTTTTGCGAATTGCATACGGCTCTACAATGGAATTGACTTTTACCTGCCATCGAAAAATGTAGGATCTGTCAGATCCAGATCGGTAAATGATCCAATTACCACCCTTCCTTTCGGAGAAGTTAAAAAATACTATGATGGCTCCGTTACGTTATATATTTATTTCCTCTATGATTCAGCAATCCCAAAGTTTCTTTTTGATCTGATCAAATAAAATAAGAACCAAATAAGATTATTTTTTATTTTCGTATCCTTTCATAACATAAAGATTGTTAAGAGCCTTCTGGTGTGAAAACAAAAAGTTTGTGACGCTGAAACGGACCCCCGATAGATAAGATAAAATCGGAAATACCCTTTATCTCATACTTCTCTTTCGATACATAATCTAATGTTTTGAAAAAAAAAACAATAAAGAATTTTCTCATATCGAATTCGAAGTGCCATGCTATTATTACTTAATATTCATATTTCATATGGCGAAGGCATAGTCTGCTTTTTTCTATCAAATAAAAAACTCATTGGCGCCAAGCGTGAGGGAATGCTAGACGTTTGGTAATTGTTCCTCCGACCAGGATAAAAGATCCCATTGAAGCGGCTAATCCCAGGCATATTGTATGTACCTCTGGTGGCACAAATTGCATAGTATCATAAATAGCTATTCCGGGTAGTACCCATCCGCCAGGAGAATTTATAAAAAAATACAGATCTTTGTTTTCATCCTCTATACTGAGATATATCATAAGACCAATAAGTTGATTCGAGATCTCGCTCTCAACCTCTTGGCCTAAAAAAAGTAATCTTTCTCGATAAAGTCGGTTGATTAGGATAAAATTGTATCCCTCAGGAACCGTACATGCACCTTTTGATGCATACGGTTCTAAAAAAAATCGCGAAAAAGAATCAATGTGTAGATTCCAGCCCTCTTTTTTTTCATAGCAAGCTCTTTCTAAAACGAGGGGGCTTTTTCTTCGATTTTTCAAGAAAGATGAGTTTTGACCCTTCCATATAATATATATAAATATATATAAAATAAAAAAAAAAGAATTCATTAAACTTATCGAACTAACTTATCATTGATGTATTGTCTCATCGAGATCCGATCCAAATCACGATGTCATTTTCTTGTTTCTAAATGGGCCTTCTTAATTTTTTTAGGTTTATGCTCTACTCCGGGTAAAGATCCGATCGACTTCGATTTGCACATATAGGACAAATGCCCCCAATACCACTTCTTTTTACTACAACTTCCTTTTTTTATTTATTTCATGTCTTCACCAAATATTCGACGTATTCATCCTATTACTCGATTGATTAACAGTTTGAGATCACTCCTATTTCTATTTATAAATAAAATCATTTATGATACAATATAGTAATCATATATTACCAATTGGGTTTTTTATAAACGGAGCCTGTATACTTCATTTTATTGATCCAACTAAGCCAACCATAAATTATTTGATAATATTAATCTGGATCCCCCCAAAAATAAAATGGATCTAATTGAACTTCACGCTCCAAATTGTTGATGATTCAATCAATCTTTCTTGGGCGAAACAGAGGATATCTCGATCGAGGGAGAGAACGGGAAAATACCATATGACCCAATATATCTGACAAGCCGCACTATACGTCAATCCAAGATATATCGTCCTCTCCAGGATTTCGAAAAGGCACTTTTGGAACACCAATAGGCATAAAAAAACAGAAAAAAGAATTTAGTACTTTATTTCACTTTGGTATGGAAACGTAACAATGAGTTTATTGTCTTCATAATATTGGCCTTCATCATATTTTATCCTTAGATTGGATAAGTTCATAAAAGAAGACAGAATGAATAAAGGAAAATTTTTACGAATAGGGCCTTCGAATGATGAACAAGTATGGGTGCATTCACTCATAGAAAATGGGATCAACCCCCATTGCGTATTGGTA